GAAAAATGGCGGTTCAATTCGATGTTGTTTAAGGAGGAGTTAGAACACGGGTGCGGGTTAAGTAAATCACTAGAGGGTATTCGACCCGTTGGAAATACAAATGGGGGTGAAGACCCTGTTATAAATAACATGATTCATGGTTGGATTGATAGTGACAGCTCTAATAATATTGATCCTTTATTTGGTGTCAGCAACATTCGGAGTTTGATCTGTGATGACACTTTTTTAGTTAAGGATAGTAATGGTGAAAATTATTCCATATATTTGGATATTGAAAATTTTATTTTTGAGGTTGAAGACGATCGTTCTTTTTTGAGTGAATTGGGCGGTTTTTTTTCTAGTTGCCTAAATTATAGTTATCCGAATGATGGACCTAAGAGTGACAATCACTACTACAATCGTTACATGTATGATACTCAATATAGTTGGAATAATCACATTACTAGTTGCATTGAGAGTTATCTTCGTTCTGAAATCCATATTGATAGTTACATTTCAAGCGGCAGTGACAATTACAGTAAGAATTACATTTATAGTTACATTTGTAGTGAAAGCGTAAATAGTATTGACAGTGATAGTTTCATCAGTATACAAACTAGCGCAAGTGGAAGTGATCTCGATATAAGTACAAAATACAGGAATTTGTGGGTTCAATGCGAAAATTGTTATGGATTAAATTATAAGAAATTTTTTAGGTTAAAACGGAATATTTGTGAACAATGTGGATATCATTTGAAAATGAGTAGTTCAGAAAGAATCGAACTTTTGATTGATCCAGGCACTTGGGATGCTATGGATGAGGACATGGTTTCGGTGGACCCCATTGAATTTCATTCGGAGCAGGAGCCTTATAAAGATCGTATTGATTCTTATCAAAAAAAGACAGGGTTAACTGAGGCTGTTCAAACAGGCATAGGTCAATTAAACGGTATTTCCATCGCAATTGGGATTATGGATTTTCAGTTTATGGGGGGCAGTATGGGATCCGTAGTAGGCGAGAAAATCACCCGTTTGATCGAATATGCTACTAATAGATCTCTACCCCTTATTATAGTGTGTGCTTCGGGGGGAGCCCGCATGCAAGAAGGAAGTTTGAGCTTGATGCAAATGGCTAAAATATCTTCAGCTTTATATGATTATCAATCAAATAAAAAGTTATTCTACGTATCAATCCTTACATCTCCTACAACCGGTGGGGTGACTGCCAGTTTTGGTATGTTAGGAGATATCATTATTGCCGAACCTAATGCTTACATTGCATTTGCAGGTAAAAGAGTAATTGAACAAACATTGAATAAGACAGTACCTGATGGGTCACAAGAAGCTGAGTATTTATTCCATAAGGGCTTATTCGACCCAATCGTACCACGTAATCCTTTAAAGGGTGTTCTGAGTGAGTTATTTCAGCTTCACGGTTTCTGTCCTTTGAATCAAAATTGAATCAAGTAGATCATTTAATTCTGTTTTTTTTTTTTATTTTAAGTTTACAAGTATTTAGTTTCAATTTTATTTAGTTTATGGTAATCAAAGTGAAAATCAAAAATAATAAGCACGGAGTTTTACTTGAGGTTATAAAATACAATTGTATAACGGATCATAAGTTGTTGATAATCACTTTTCTTATTTGCTACAGATCCATTTTATTTCTACCTATATAATGCATGATTAGTAATCGGGAAGGCTCTATCAATAGGATAAAAGAGTTAATTTTTCTCCTAAATTAGGAAAAATTCATGTTATTTTATTACATTTACATTACGTATTTATTATAGATATAATTATTCTCCAAGTAAGAACCTTTTTTGGTATTTATTAGAAGATAAGTATAAGAGAACAATAATAATAAATATATATTATATATTATATAAAAGTGAATAGGTACACTTATTTAGTTCTACGTTTCTTGTACCTATTATTATATACTGATAATAGATATACTTATCATAAGATATCTTTATAACAGGTACAAAATATTAAATCGAGGTATCCATTCTATGACAACTTTCAACTTACCCTCTTTTTTTGTGCCTTTAGTGGGTCTAGTATTTCCAGCAATTGCAATGGCTTCCCTATCTCTTCATGTTCAAAAAAACAAGATTATCTAGATTCGACGGGACCAAATCTCGTTCATTTTTTTTTTCAAGACTCGGACTTGGGTCATAATACAGATATCTATTTAAATTTATCTATCTATTTAGTGGACATAGGATACAACATGTGGATTCTTCCGAACACAAATGAAAGAGCTATTATGCGCGTGGAAACATCATGGGATGATATATAGGGATAAATAGATTATATATTCAAAAGGGGGTCCGCAGATTATGAAATGGAAAGTAAAAATATCTCTATGTATGTAGATATCTATAGTGGGATTATATGAGGGGGATCCTTTTTTATATCTAAGCGATTCGATGAATTACTCCTAATGGTTCACATCATAATAAGAGTGCTAGTTGATAAGAGTTGCTTCAGGAACAAAAAAAGAAAGTCAAATTTTGGTTATTCTCTAAATTTCAATAAAATTAAACAACTGGATCTAGTATGAACTGGCGATCAGAACATATATGGATAGAACTTATAATGGGGTCTCGAAAAACAAGTAATTTATGTTGGGCCTGTATCCTTTTTTTAGGTTCACTGGGATTCTTATTGGTTGGAACTTCTAGTTACCTTGGTAGGAATCTGATATCCTTATTTCCTTCTCAGCAAATCCTTTTTTTCCCACAAGGGATCGTGATGTCTTTCTATGGGATCGCGGGTATGTTCATTAGCTCCTATTTGTGGTGCACAATTTCGTGGAATGTGGGTAGTGGTTATGATAGATTCGATAGAAAAAAAGGAATAGTGTGTATTTTTCGTTGGGGATTCCCTGGAAGAAATCGTCGAATCTTTCTTCGATTCCTTATGAGAGATATTCAGTCGATTAGAATAGAGGTTAAAGAAGGTATTTATTCCCGGCGTGTACTTTATATGGAAATCAGAGGCCAGGGTGCCATTCCTTTGACTCGTACTGATGAGAATTTGACTCCACGAGAAATTGAACAAAAGGCTGCGGAATTGGCCTATTTTTTGCGCGTACCAATTGAAGTATTTTGAAATGAATTGAAGAATGAATGCTTTCGCAGCATTGAGTTCTGTTTTGTTTTTTCAGGTCGCTCATTCGAGCAAAAGCAGACACGTGTGAAACAACCAGAAAACAGAAAACAAAGCGCTTTTTCCACCAAAAGTTTTTGATGGATTGTATATGGAAATCAACTCCATTTTTTCATACTCGTAACAAGTATACTAAGTATGGATTCATCATATATATCCGAAAAACTAAGACTATATATATACTTCATATTTTTGGGGTCCAATATTTTTTAATTGATATGTTAGATATAGATGGATCATATCTTGTAATTCAATTCTGTTTTTGTTTTGTCTCGAAATTCGAAAAATATGAATTTCTTGACTTGAAGTGGCTCGTTAGGGCATTCAGCGAAAGGATACAATTGCTTCGAATGAAGACATAATAAAAAAAATATTGTTTCCAGATCTAAGGATTAGCCCTTTAATTAAATAAAATAAAGGGGGTCTGTGGATTCAATACCCTGTTTGTTATAGAACTCATGTTTCATGGAAATATCAGATTGGATAGAATCGAGGAATGAGGTGGTTTCATTAACAATTCACAGATTTAAAATGCCAAAAAAGAAAGCATTCAACCCCCTTCTATATCTTACATCTATAGTTTTTTTGCCCTGGTGGATTTCTTTCTCATTTAATAAAAGTATGGAATCTTTGGTTACTAATTGGTGGAATGCTGGGCAATCCGAAGTTTTTTTGAATAATATTCAAGAAAAGAACGTTCTGGAAAAATTCATAGAATTAGAAGAACTCTTCCTTTTGGACGAAATGATAAAGGAGTACCCCGATACACATATACAAAAGCTTCATATAGGAATACACAAAGAAACGATCCAATTGGTCAAAATGTACAATGAGGATCATATCCATACCATTTTACATTTTTCGACAAATATAATAAGCTTCGCTATTCTAAGTGGTTATTCTATTCTGGGTAATGAAGAACTTAGTATTATTAATTCTTGGGTTCGGAAATTTATCTATAACTTAAGCGACACAATAAAAGCTTTTTCTATTCTTTTATTAACGGATTTATGTATTGGATTCCACTCGCCTCATGGTTGGGAACTAATGATTGGTTCTGTCTACAAGGATTTTGGATTTTATCATAATAATCAAATTATATCTGGTCTTGTTTCCACCTTTCCAGTCATTCTAGATACAATTTTAAAATATTGGATCTTCCGTTATTTAAATCGTGTATCTCCGTCACTTGTAGTCATTTATCATTCAATGAATGACTAAAAATGATCTACTGATATAAATTATAAATCTAATCATCATTTTTTTTTTTTTACTTCGTACATAAACAAACCATTCAAAATGTTACTTATTTTTTTAGTTTCTACCGATCCGGGAAATGACTCCTGGATCCCAGTAAAATAGCAGAATCGTGGATAGGGAACTCTACTAGCAACCTACCCAATTTATTGTAGAAATTTTCGGGATCAATGATTGGACCATGCAAAATAGAAATATCTTTTCTTGGATAAAGGAACAGATGACTCGATCCATTTTCGTATCGGTCATTATATTTATATATGTAATAACTTGGACATCCATTTCACACGCATATCCCATTTTTGCACAACAGGGTTATGAGAATCCACGAGAAGCTACTGGGCGTATTGTATGCGCCAATTGTCATTTAGCCAATAAGCCCGTGGATATTGAGGTTCCACAAGCGGTACTTCCGGATACTGTATTTGAAGCAGTTGTTAGAATTCCCTATGATATCCAACTGAAACAGGTTCTTTCTAATGGGAAACGGGGATCTTTGAATGTGGGGGCTGTTCTTATTTTACCTGAAGGATTCGAATTAGCCCCCTCCGATCGTATTTCTCCGGAAATGAAAGAAAAGATGGGCA